CTTCTACTTCCTCTTCTGTCCCTTCTACTTCCTCTTCTGTCCCTTCTACTTCCTCATCTTCTGTCCCTTCTACTTCCTCTTCTGTCCCTTCTACTTCCTCATCTTCTGTCCCTTCTACTTCCTCTTCTGTCCCTTCTACTTCCTCTTCTGTCCCTTCTACTTCCTCTTCTGTCCCTTCTACTTCCTCTTCTGTCCCTTCTACTTCCTCTTCTGTCCCTTCTACTTCCTCTTCTGTCCCTTCTACTTCCTCTTCTGTCCCTTCTACTTCCTCTTCTGTCCCTTCTACTTCCTCTTCTGTCGGCGAGGATCCCACCAGAGCGCCTTCTAACTCTAATAGGCCATGAACTATATCAGATAGGCCATGAACTAGATCAGAATCGTTCTCAACGAGTCCATAAGAAGTGATCAAATTTTGTTCATCGGGTCCGGGGGGAGACAAAAGGTCTTGAGCGATCGATCCGGCAGAACAAGTCAAAAGATAAAGAAGTATCGTTAATTTCTTCATGCTCGTTCCAAGTTCGAAGTACCATTTGTACAAAGAAGAATCCCCTGCTTCACATAAGTTCTTCTTGATATAGATAGATATAGGATCTATGGGGCAATTCCTTAGAAGTACAGTGTGTGCAAAAGCCCTTCCTACCTGATAGAAAAGGGTCCCATGCTCCTTAGCCGGGCTTAGGTTTCTGTCGGCTTCCAAATCCCAAGTTTTTCTATGAAGAGCATATCTAATTGTAGTAGTGTCTATAATTGATTTCTTCTGTGTAATACTAATCGATAGGGCCTCGTTGGTAAGTGCTACAAGATCTGGTACACTGGGACCCAAGATTGTGGACTCGAATTCATTAGTATGAGTATGGAACATTTTATTTTCCAAGTGAAATCCCCTAGTATATGAAAGGGTGAAAAGGCACTGTTGTTGTTGTGGAACAAGAAGCCTTCGTGTCTTAATGCATGTACTTAATCCATCCGGACCTATTAGAGAGGGATCCACTTTTTGGGGAATATGAGTCGAAGCAATAACAAGAATCTCATTTTTAGTGGAACGTCTTCCACAATCCCTGGAGAGATGGTTCACTAATAGACCGAGGGATAAGTAATCCGACTCTTTCGCATCCAGATCATGAATGTTTGGAATCCATAGTATGCAAGGAGACATTGCTTTTGCTAATTCGAATTGAAGGGTGATATAAAATTCGTCTATTTCATCGTCCAGCAACTGATACACAAGTGGCACATTCGTCTTAGTTAGCCACTCCGTCATCTCGCTATCAACAAAATCTTCCATATCACCAGGCTCATAATCGTCACTGGCACCAGGCTCATAATCGTCACTGTCACGATCCTCATAATCGTCACTGTCATTGTCCAAAAAATCAAAAAAACTGGCCCCGTAATCGTTCGCCTCCTCCGCATCGTCACCATACTCATCATAAACGCCACTCTCGTGAATATCAAAACCTTGAGGCGTCCAGTTCTTCAGGAACTTGTTCAGAACTACTGTAATGAGAGGAACATAGGAGTTTGTCGCTAGGGATTTGACCAAATAGGATCGTCCACTTCCTATAGAACCTATCACTAAAGTAGCCCTAGAGGGGTGTAGGGGTAAGCGGAGCGAAAAGGTTTTTCCATGAGATGGGAAATGAGAACGATTATCCCCGCACGGTGAATAAGTGATTGTCTGATAATGAGCAAGGAATATCCGTCTTTCTGCTAAACAGGATGTATTGCACTCATAATTCATTAGACCCTTTTTATGAATGTCAACTAAGTGTCGTAAGTAAAATGCTCCCGGTTCTTCACTCATTTGAGAGGCAGAGTCATTGTTTGATAAATGATCACTATGAGTCAAACTCAATAGAATTTGATCAATCCTTGTTTCTCTCGTGAAGTTGCAAAACGGAACCAAGAATTCTCTTTCTTTATCCTCAATCGCATCACAGTTCGAGATCCAGGATTCTATTTTATCGTCAATCAAACAACAAGGACCGTTCACATTTTCTATTATTTGATCATAACGATAACGTTGACCAGAACAGAGAGAAGAGAAATCCCCTAGCTCTGTTATCAATGAATAGAGCTCTTTACTTGTATGACTTAGATGTCTCGTATTTTTCAAAAAAGCGATTCGATCGATGGGATTTGGTGTGATATTGAGGAGCTCGAAGAGATGGATAAGAAAAGATTTGCGTCCACCACCCCATCGTAGATAATTTACTAATTTTTCCCGAGCAGCTAGAAAGAGCTTCTTGAAAGAACGAGGTGCGGGGTACATATCCAGAAGTTCTCGCAACTCCACGATGTATGATGGAATCATCAAAGATTGGGCCCTTGCGAAATCTCTCTGTAACTCACTAAAGGCTTGGGAAAAAAAGAGAAGGTGTGAAAAAACGAGATGTCCAGCAACAAGAAGAAGGAAAAGGATTGAATAGAGGAACTCCCCAAGATTTGGCCATCTCAGATCTGTCATCGATGGTGACTCATTATTTCGATGAATACTTTCTTCAGACAGAAGAAGCTTATGGAAACACTTATTCGAAATCGCACTTATCCAATTCCATTGTAAAAGACACCATTTTTTCTGAAGAATTCGCCATGATATTCCGCATGGATCAGATATAGCATAACAAATGGATACAAATTTTGGACTGCTCCTTAGTAGCGGCATTACGTATGATCCCAAAGTATCTAAAAACATCAACTTTAGCAAATTGTACCCTGTCGAGGTAAGGCTAAATGGCATAACATATGTTTTGAATAGATTCCAGTTTGAGAGAATTAAAGAAACCCTCTCTCCTTGCAAGGCTCTATCCATCTGCACTTTCTCAACCCATTGCTTTAGATAAAGACTCTGTTTTTTCTCTTTCCTCTTTTCGGGTTTTTTCTCTTTCCTCTTTTCGGGTTTTTTCTCTTTCCTCTTTTCGGGTTTTTTCTCTTTCCTCTTTTCGGGTTTTTTCTCTTTCCTCTTTTCGGGTTTTTTCTCTTTCCTCTTTTCGGGTTTTTTCTCTTTCCTCTTTTCGGGTTTTTTCTCTTTCCTCTTTTCGGGTTTTTTCTTTTTCCTCTTTTCGGATGAGAAACATTTCTCAGAATAAATCAAACCCATGTTTGAATTGAAATTGAGATACTGATACAAGTTCTTCCCTTCTGAATCAGATAGATTCATATCTGAAAGAGGTTGACAATAAGTTCTTTCAAAATTGACTCTCTGTCCCTCTGTTAGAGGTGTTCCAGAAATGTCTGCGATCGAGTAAATAGCTCTACGAACTAATGGATCAGATCGCATTGCAAGGTGGAAATATTTGTAAAAGTTATACCTTTCGTCACCACTTTGTGGAAAATCCTTGAATAGGTTAGATACCTGTGACTCGATTGATGAAATAGTATCTCTCTCCAAAAAAGCATGTTTTTTTTTGTCGCCGCACAAAGAAAATTTTGTGTTGCGAATGAACAAGATATTGAGGAATTGTCCATACGTAAAATCCAAATTCTTGATATCCACATAAAAGGGGAATCTTTTGTTACAAAAGAAGCCGAAGTCATGTGGATTATTCAAGAATCGAAGTCGATTTGCTTTATAAAAAGAAGAGATCAATGAACTTCTATGAAATGGTTTCACGGGATTCAACCAATTGTCTTGATCGTGGGATATCATTGAGAAATAGGAATCCAAAGATTTCCCGCGATTATTTCTAGTATGGAATGAGTCAATCATCCCCTCTGGTTTCTTATTGAACAATAATTTCGATTTTTGGGAAGTCTCATGATCATCCAATAAGAATGGTTTCAATTTTTTCAAATAAACGAGTTGAAGACCTATTGATTCTAAGAACTGATTGCAGAGTCGATCATTCGGACCTTTCAATTCAGAGACGCGGATCTCGGACCTCTGAATGGGGGGGGTATTCCCGAAACTCACAAAGAAAAAAGGAAGTGAGTTAGACAAAAAAAGAAGTAACTTGGAGAAAACGAAAGAACGGAACTTAGCCAAATTTTTTTTGTCGCTAACCTCAGACCGATCACTCGAATATTGGTTAATACGTGATCGATATCGATTATCTTTTTTGTCGCTAACCTCAGACCGATCACTCGAATATTGGTTAATACGTGATCGATATCGATTACGTATTGATCGATATCGATCGAAGACCACTTGAAAACGGCTCTTCTGCTCAGAAACGAAATGTTCCAAATGTTCCTGGAAATTCTTGCTCCCCTTGGACCATTTGTATCTATATGCATTAGGATCCCGATTCACGGATCTCTCGGTTCGAGAAATCAAAATAAGAGGATCGGACCCTTTCTTTTGACTCTTTTTCAAATTCGATAAATGTTGGTTGATCGTATATTTCATAAAAGTTCTATGATTCAGAGTATCATTTCCTATTTGATCCCTTTGAATTCCATATTCGAAGTTGCGATCGGATCGATTCATTAAAAAGAATCGATTCAATACATTTCTTATGTACCCATGGGTGCTATATTGGATTTGAATCAGATTTCGGATCCATCTATATTGATTGACTGCCTCCACGATGTTGTTGCTAGCAAATACCACTATTTTTGGTTTTGGATCTTCCAAATCATTCCCGCAGGAGATCTGGACCCCCCTTTTTCTGATCCTTCGATAAAAAGATTCATTCTCTTGGTAAAAAACAGGAGGTAGAACCAATAAAGATTTCTTTTTCGATTCATCCCTGGCCTCAGCCAAGAATTGTTTTTGATCCAATACGGAAGAATCAATAGAAAAGGCAAATCCCTTATGATACACCAGATCCGGCTCGGTTATTGATAGAGTGAATAGATCTGCCATTTCTTGAAATCTCTCTTCTGAATCCAGTTCATCCTTCGGAACCATATCACATCCCGGATCTGATGAAATAGGATGAATTGAGACGGTCTTTTGTAAATACGCCATTGTCTTGAATAGATTCACTATTTCTTTAGTTTCCGATCGCCGGAAAGGGGCAAAAGAAACCTCTTGTTCTTTCTTCAACAATTTCTGA